TTAACAATCCATTCGATAATTCTTCTCATTACCTCTCGCGGGAAAAGAATCCCACAAACAAAGGAATTGTACAGTACGAAATAACATAAAAAAAGACTCATTCTAAAAAAAAAAGATGTGGACCTTCCACTAAAGTTGTTCCTTTGTGACAGGAATCAATAGGAAATATTTGAATCCGGTTGGATTTCACCCAAATCAAATGTATTCGTATACCAATGAACTGAATTCTTACTATTTAAATTTCATCGAAGTTGAAGAATCGAGCAATTTGTCATACAGATTATGATAACTCGAGAAGTTTGTTTTGATTGGATTAAGATCCAAGGAGGAAAATAATCATTCTATGATTAAAATAGAACAACCTTCTTTAGTGTGCATAGCGTGTATACACAATCAAAATATAGAAATCCATGGTTTAATTCAGGGAATTGTAATAGATCCATGGGGTAAGGAGTTGTTGTTGATAAATCTTAAACGGGAAGGGGGTTTTTTAATTCCTATGGAACCATAGTTAAGTATAAATATAACCATGTCTAAATGTAATCATATAAAAAAACTATAGATCCATCAGGGGATTCGTTACAATTCAGTGTTTAATCTGGTACCAGTATAAATATCAGAAAAAGACGTATCGTCGTCTTGACAAAACAAACACGAATAGATATATCTTTTCTTTTTCATTTTGTTTTTAATGGGTTTTCACAATAAAAAAATATCCCTTTATATCTCCCGAACCCCGAAAGAAGATCCTTCTTTTTTTTTTCTATAATTGATTGACCATACCTATACTTACTGCAATACTATAAATGAAATGACTCGATATTCACTCGTTTTCTGGGTCTTAATCATAATATTTTGTAGGAGAGATGGCCGAGTGGTTGAAGGCGTAGCATTGGAACTGCTATGTAGGCTTTTGTTTACCGAGGGTTCGAATCCCTCTCTTTCCGTACCTTCACCTAATCTAATTTACGAACGTTACAAACCGCAATGTATCAAATACGAATAGATACTATTATTCTAACAGTTAAACCTTTCTTTGATATAGATTTGCTATTCCTAATTGCTGTAGTACAAAAATACAGGTAAAGGGTAGCCAAGGCATGAAAATTGACCCCGATCCACTTTTGATACCTAAATGGGATAGGAAAAAATCCGGATCAAGTCTCTCATCTAAAGTAAAGTCAATTTACTTCGACGAAAAAGGGAGGAGCACCCGAACCCCTGTTCCTTGTTGTTTTAGTTAGGTTCAAGTCTGACGAGAATAATATTCTACGACTAGCAACTCATTGATTTTTAAACCAACCCACTTACTATCTATTATTTGATTGACTAATCCTTTATATTGGGATGAGTGAAGAGTCAAATGTTTTGGCAATTCCTCATGTGGGAATGAATCAAGAGAATTTTGAATCAGAGCTATGGATTTTTGTTCATCTCTTGTCGTAATAATATCTCGGGGTTTGCAGCGGTAACTTGGTATATCCACTATACGACCATTAACTAAAATATGCCTATGGTTAACTAATTGTCGGGCTCCTGGAATGGTCGAAGCCATACCTAATCGAAAAAGTATATTATCCAAACGCATTTCAAGTAATTGTAGTAAAACCTGACCTGTTGAACCTTTGGCTTTTCCAGCGATACGAACATATTTAAGCAATTGTCGCTCTGTCAGACCATAATGAAAACGCAATTTTTGTTTTTCTTCTAGACGAATACGATATTGAGATCTTTTCCCGGAACGCGATTGGTTTCGAGGATCACTTCCGGATGTAGGACTTTTACTAGTAAGTCCCGGTAAAGCTCCCAGACGGCGTATTTTTTTAAAACGAGGCCCTCGGTAACGAGACATAAATACTCCTTTATTTTTTTATCAAATTTATTTTATAGAATTATAGAATAAACCTAAATTAAGACTGAACTAAACGATAAACAAAGCGACATCTACTGAAGTAGACTACAACAAAAAAGAAAAAAAAAATGAGATGAATTGTATCAATATCCAGACTTTTTTGTATATTTTATATATTATATATAGTAAATATATAGTAAGAGTTTAGGGATACTTTTCCTAATTTGTTCGGGAGAGATCTCATTGCTCCAATCAGTTTTTTTTTTTCATAGTTGGGAGTTCTTACACGATAATAGATATAGATCAGTGACCAGACGAGGGAAAAGTCTTTTCAATAAGATTTCAAGGAGACATTATTCATTGTGTAAAAATGTAAAAGTAAAAAAAAAAAAGTTGACCTAACGAAAGAAAAGCCTACTATCGGAATCGAACCGATGACCATCGCATTACAAATGCGATGCTCTAACCTCTGAGCTAAGCAGGCTTAGATAACAACACAAATTTGTGTTGTCCACAGGAATTTCATAAAATAGAATAGTGGGATCCTAGTTAACTATTCATAATTCATAATGAATATAGATATGCATATAGAAAGAATGGAATAGAATTAAATAGAATGAATAAGAATATATAATTCTATTTATATATAAAATAAATAAAATTTTAAAAATTACATAACATAAAATTAATATATTAATATGAGAGAACAATGAAATTCAAAATTTTCTAATATAAAAAAAAAATAAATAAAGTTATATATTCTATGGATTAGGTATACTTTTAGTATTTTAGTAAAAGAATTAGATTCTAATTATAATGTTATAGTGGGCCAGCCCTAAGGAAAAGATAAGGATACAGATCAAAATGAAACATTCCTCTGGTTTAATTCGAAAAAGTAGGGGATAAAAAAAAAGAATTGACCCTTCAAGTATTCTAAATATCTCGTAAAAATGGAGAGGAAAAGAGGGATATATGTGGTATATATCCATCCATATTGAATTGCAGATACATCAATGATAGAATCATTTCTGATTGCAACAAATGCCGGTCCTCTGATAGAGATGAAAGAATATAGTAGAGATGAAAGAATATAGACAAAAAAAAAGCACAAACAAATAGGAGGAGACCCCTATATTTTTTATATTTTCTATATAGGAATTTTCATCTAAAGAATTTGATGGCTCCAGCATAAATGAAAGAAAGAAGGAGATGGCATCCCAAAGAGATCCTAGAAAAAGGGGGATATGGCGAAATTGGTAGACGCTACGGACTTGATTGGATTGAGCCTTGGTATGGAAACCTACTAAGTGAGAACTTTCAAATTCAGAGAAACCCTGGAATTAAAAATGGGCAATCCTGAGCCAAATCCTGTTTTCATAAAAAGGTGGTTCAGAAAGAAAAAAAAAAAAAGGATAGGTGCAGAGACTCAATGGAAGCTGTTCTAACGAATAGGGTTGACTGCGTTGGTCGAGGAATCTTTCTATCGAAACTCCGGAAAGGATGAACCTATATACGTACGTATTTGTACTGAAATAGCAAAAATTAATGAGATCCTAATCCATTTTTTATTTTATATGTATATGAAAAATTTAAAATGGATTGTGAATCGATTCCAAATGGAAGGAAGAATCGAATATTCGCCGATCAAATCAGTCACTCTATGGTCTGATAGTTCTTTTGAAGAACTAACTTATTGGACGAGAGTAAAGATAGAGTCCCGTTCTACATGTCAATACCGACAACAATGAAATTTATAGTAAGAGGAAAATCCGTCGACTTTAGAAATCGTGAGGGTTCAAGTCCCTCTATCCCCAAAAAAGATCGGTTTTCCTTTCTAACTATCTTTTTATCCCCCCCCTTTTTTTTCAGCGGTTCAAAATTAGCTACGTTTCTCATTCACTCTTTCACAAACAAAAAAAAAAAAATCGGCAGAGAAATGTTTCTCTCTTTTCACAAGTCTTCTTATATATCTTATATATTATATATAAGATATACGCTCAAATGAACATCTATGAGCAAGGAATTCCTATTTGAAATATTCACAGTCCATATCGTTATTTTGAATTCAAATTAACTAAAAAAAAAAGTATTATTTTTGAAGATCCAAAAAATTCAAGGGCCTGCGTAAGACTTTGTAATGCTTTTTAGTCTATTTAATTGAATTGACATAGCCTAAGCGCCCTTTCTTTTAGTAGTATTTAGTAGTAGTAATATGGAAATGATGCACCGGGAAGAGTCGGGATAGCTCAGTTGGTAGAGCAGAGGACTGAAAATCCTCGTGTCACCAGTTCAAATCTGGTTCCTGACATGTGGTTAATATAATAATGTATACTCATACAAATTAATCGATATAGATCATGATATATACGTATCTATTTTTGTCTCTAGCGATATACCCCTTTGGTTGTCTAAAGATATGCCCCAATTTTTTGTAGATGAGTAAAGAATACAATATTCTAAAATAGATAGAATCCATATAATATATAGGTTAAAGAAAAAATTAGATTATGTTTCCTCTTCTTTTTTGTTTGCTCGTAGGGTGCTTTCTTTCATTCAAAAAGAATGTTAATACTTCATACATATCCGAAAAGTGAAGTTTTTTTAGTTGGTTGAAAACCCCAAAGTCTAAAAGAGTAAAACAGTGGGAATAGAAAAAATCATTTCAGATAGATACAGTACAAATAGAATCCAAAACCCTTTCATTTCTTTTCATTTTTTTTTTTTGCATTTTCTATTTCTTTATTTCCCTCTACGTGACTTTCTAGAACCCTTCTAAATGATGTGCGCGGTACAAAGTTCATGATAAAGAACTCTTTTGGTTCATTTTACCAGCTCATCTGAAAAAAAAAAATCTTCCCAATTTTTGGGGAATATCAATGAAACCCTATTTTGTTTTATTTCGCGCATCTATAATATGAATGAAAGTCCAATGACTCTGTTTGATCTTGAACAAAATGTAAAAATATTCCTCGAGTACCTGGAATCATAGAAGTGAAGAAAGATTAATTTCTTATCATTCAAAGAGCATCTTGTATTTCATAGAAATTTGGGGCAATATAATCCTTACGTAAAGGCCATCCTATCCAACTTTCGGGCATCAAAATACGTTTCAGGCGCGGATGATTATCATAATAGATTCCCAACATAT